ATGATTGCTATTCATATTTTTTCTTTGTAAAGAGATCCTAATTGTCAAGCAAAGTTATCTCAACTCTAATAAATACTTGTATAAAATGAATTGAAAAAAAAAAAAAAAAGAAATGGTAATGGGAGCATTTGTCCTATATGTACAAATCCAAATCGGGCGGATCTTTACCCGGAGTAGAGCATAAACCTAAAAAGATGAAACAGACCCATTCAGGAACAAGAAAATACCATCGCGGTTTGAATTAAATCTCGATGAAAGAATACATCAATGAGAAGTTAATTCGATAAGTTTAATGACCCTTTCTTATAACTTCTAATTTTATAATGGAAAATCGAAAATATAAAAAAGGAGTCAAAACTCGTCTTTATTGAAAAATCGAAGAAAAGCCCTTTCGTTAGAAGTAAGAAAGAACCTTTCTAGAAAAAAAGAAAGAGGGCTGGAATCTATACATTGATTCACAATTTTTTTGAACCGTATGCATCAAAAGACGCATGTACGGTTCCTAAGGGATACAATTTTACCCTAATCAACCGACTTTATCGAGAAAGATTACTTTTTTTAAGCCAAGGGATTACTAGCGAGCTTTCGAATCAACTTATTGGTCTTCTGGTATTTCTCAGTATGGAGGATGATGCCAAAGAGATGCATTTGTTTATAAACTCTCCTGGGGGCTGGGTAATACCTGGGATTGCCCTTTATGATACTATGCAAATTGTGCTACCAGAGATCCATACAGTATGCGTAGGATTAGCCGCTTCAATGGCATCTTTTATCCTGGTCGGAGGAGAAATTACCAAACGTATAGCATTCCCTCACGCTTGGCGCCAATGAGGTTTTTATTTGAGAGAAAAAAGAAGACTATGCCTTCGCCATATGAATACTAAGTAATAATAGCATGGCACTTCGAATTCGATATGAGAAATTTTTGTATTGTTTTTTTTTTCAAAACATTAGATTCTGTATCGAGAGAGTAGTATGAGATAAGGGGTATTTCCGATTTTCTCTTATCTATCGGGAGTTCAGTTCAGCGTCACAAACTTTTTTGTTTTCATGCCGGAGAGTTCTTAACAATATTTATGTTATGAAAGAGTACGAAAAAAAAAAAAAAGATTTTTTCCTTATTTGATCGGATTAAAAAGAAACTTTGGGATTGCTGAATCACAGACAAAAAAAGAAAAAAGAAACATATAAAGCAACGGAGCCATCATAGTATTTTTTAACTCCTCCGAAAGGAAGGATGGCAATTTGATTATTTACCCATCTGATCTGAGTCTGATAGATTCTATTTTTTTCTTTCTTCAATAGAAAGGAGGGGGGTCAATTTTCTTGTAGAGCCGTATGCACAAAAGATGCCTGTACGGTTGTTCAATTCTATCTTTTTTCTATTCTTTATCTTTCTTTTCTCTTTGCTTTATCATGCGAGATAGGGGAAGCTTTTATTTTGTTATATCATCAGGGTAATGATGCATCAACCTGCTAGTGGTTTTTATATGGCACAAGTAGGCGAATTTGTCCTGGAAGCGGAAGAACTGCTGAAACTGCGTGAAACCCTCACAAGGGTTTATGCACAAAGAACGGGCAACCCCTTATGGGTTGTATCCGAAGATCTGGAAAGAGATATTTTTATGTCAGCAACAGAAGCCCAAGCTTATGGAATTGTTGATCTTGTAGCAGTTCAATGAAAATAACATGGATTTCGCGCAAATCTGTGATTTGAGATTTTATCTTCGAATTTAATATTCTATTAAATAGAAGTAATTCATCATCATTCGGTTAGGATCAATCTAAACCAACCCATCATATTATGTATACGATTCAACATGCCAACTATTAAACAACTTATTAGAAATACAAGACAGCCAATCAGAAATGTCACGAAATCCCCCGCTCTTCGGGGGTGCCCTCAGCGTCGAGGAACATGTACTAGGGTGTATGTGCGACTCGTTTAGATCATGAGCTGGCACAAAAGCAAGAAAACTACTTTTACAGTATCAACGATCAGTACCGGTGAATGGGATAGGATGGAAAAAGGAACTCCATTCATTATTAAAAAAAAACTCTATCATATCCCTCTATTGTGTATTAAGTTTATGGTTTCCGTTGGTGTAAATCCAATCACCTGAATTTAAGATGATAAGAAATTCTCCATTGGTAACAAATGGTTATCCATTAAGCGGAGGAAATCTTATTTTAAAAGCATAAAACATAAATATTAGGTAGGCTCCCAATCTGGCAAGAACGGACTAAGAGGGTCAGCTACCCAGCAAACTTTCATAATTAAATACCGTTACTGTATAGGTAGATCTGATTGTGAAAGACCTATTACTGGATAATTCATGGGTAGAGCCAAAGCGTGTGAACTATACAAGTTCCCAATAACATCAATTAGTTGATTAAATATTAAATTAAAGTATAAAGTAAAGGCTCCGGTGTATAGAGAAGACCTCACCGTTTAAGAAGTAACCATAGAAACGAAGGAACCCACTATTTCTTTTTTTATTTCTTTTATTTACTAGATTTTTGTGATACCTAGGAAAATACAATTTATTATTTCTTTCTTATTTCGCAGTGAAATACCTAAAAAAAAAATAAAAAATCGTGGTCGGGAAGGTTAGAGTAGCCAAAGCCATTGGAATTTTGATTTTATACATTGGAAAAATCCGTTTTGTTATTAATAGACTAGAAAGGGGGAAAAGAATAACTGAAAGAAAGGCAATCAATTAGTTATTCGTCAAAGTTTCATTTATTCAATGACCAGAATTAAACGGGGATATATAGCTCGGAGACGTAGAACAAAAATTCGTTTATTTGCATCAAGCTTTCGAGGGGCTCATTCAAGGCTTACTAGAACTATTACTCAACAGAAAATAAGAGCTTTAGTTTCGGCTCATCGGGATAGGGATAGGAAAAAGAGAGATTTTCGTCGTTTGTGGATCACTCGGATAAACGCAGTAATTCGCGAAAGGGGAATATCCTATAGTTATAATAGAAGGGAAGTATTACCCTATAGTTATAGTAGATTAATACACGATCTGTACAAGAAACAGTTGCTTCTTAACCGTAAAATACTTGCACAAATAGCTATATCAAATAGGAATTGTCTTTATATGATTTCGGACGAAATCATAAAGATAGTAGATTGGACAGTATCCGCCAGAAGAATAGACAGAATAATAAATGGAGTTCCCCGGAGTTGATTCTCCGGGAAGGTAGAGTAGAAATTAGTATGAGAAAATATGCTAAAGTAGTCAAAATGAATGAACACGTTCAATTCAATAAAAACAGATTTCTTTTTTTCCGATTCATTTTTTTCTTACGACACGATACTCAAATCTAGATTCACTCAAATCTAGATTCTTGTAATTATGATTCAAGTGAAGAAAAAGTAAGCCTATTTATTTCGGGCTTTAAAACCAGTAGTTCTAGCGGTCGACTCGGTTCTTTCAAATTGTTTCTCATTATTGAGAAAAGGTAACAAAGATAAAATACGAGCTTGTTTTATAGCAAGAGTAATTAATCGTTGTTGTTTCAAGGTCAATCTATTCACGCGTCTTGATAATATTTTTCCTTGTTCACTAATAAATCGACTAATTAAACTCATGTTTCTATAATCAATTCGATCCCCCGATTGAATCGGGGGCAAACGCCTACGAAAAGATCGCTTGAATTTAAGAAAAGGTCGCTTGGATTTATCCATGGTTTGTTTGTTTAATTTATTCCTTATCCCTAAAATCCTATTTCTTAATTCTAATTCATTTAAAATCCACCCAAAATAGGATTTTTTAAAAATAGGATTTGTTTATTTTCTATTTAAATATGTTATATATATAATGTCATTTTTTCCCCTTCCTTGAAAGGGTAAGACACAGGTACTTGGTTCGCTCTATTTCTTTATCTCCCCATGAATCGTATGCTTGTAACAATAGGGACAGAATTTTTTCAATTCTAATCGATTAGGCGTATTGTGCCGGTTCTTTTGAGTAATATATCTGGAAATACCTCTTGATACCTTATCAACACTGTTTCGGACACAACCAGTACATTCCAAAATCACCGTTACTCGGACATCTTTCCCCTTGGCCATGAACCTCCTTTGGATTTTTTATTTACTCAACTCTTCTATTTTCGATTCAAAACGAAGAAAGGATAAAATAGAAGTTACTAACTTAAAATCCAATTCTAAAAGTAAAAGATTAAAATCAAGAAAATAAAGTAATAGTAAAGCAAAGTCATAGTAAAATACAACGATTTTTCTAAAGTATATTTCAAATTGAAGTAATCATTTAAGTATCTTGTATAATACTCTTGCCCTAGACCCCCATTTTTTTCTATTCTACCCCCATTCCTCTATGATTAATATTCAGTTAATTCGAACTTGAGCCCGAATGTTGAATCCACTTTTTTTATTCTTTCTCTTTCCTCCCTTATTCTAACAAGGGAAAAAAGAGAAAAGAGGGGGAGAGGGATTCATCACCAATATTTGATTGGATCTCTAATTTTCTTCATTCCTTCCCATGACAATAACAATAACTAGAATGAAAAAAAGGGGAATGTCAACGCATCCGGGAAAAAACGATTAATCTCTATCAATAGACCTGCTAAAACCCCGAACCATAGCGTACTTAGTACTGGTGCCACAGAGAGATATGTTTTTAGATCTCGCATTGAAAAACCTCCTTCTTTTGTATTATTTGTTGGAATAGATAATACATATATGATCAGATGCATATGTAGTTAAGGGCTGCTTAGAGTTGGACACAGAATTCCTAATTCAAATTGAAATGTACAATGATTCGGGAAATAAGATTTTACTTTTCTTAAAACAGAAAAAAATCCATCCCCTTCTTTCTTACCGAGAATTTCCGAAAAATACTAATTTATTTTTACGACGGGTTCTGTATTTATATATTTTGTATATAATTGTATATAAGTATTTTCTATATAATCTATAAGAGAAGTCTTTTCTCTTTACTATTATATGTTAAATTATATGTTAAATG